GTGAATCCTGCTGTGGAACAAGCTATTATTGCGAAAATTGGCGAATACAACCAACTATCATTAAGAATTTCATCTTTGGACCAAAAACAAGCAAGAGGTGGAATACCACAAAGAGAAAGCGTACCCACCAAAAAAGCCGTTTTTGTGATTGGTACATGCTTTTTTAAACCGCCCATAAGAACCATATTCTGGCTTTTATCTGGAGAATAGCCAACAATGGATTCCATTGAATGAATAATGGATCCGGAGCCTAAAAACAACAATGCTTTTGAATAAGCATGAGTAATCAAATGAAATAAAGCAGCTCGATAAGAACCCATACCTAGAGCTAGCATCATATAACCCAGTTGAGACATTGTAGAATAAGCTAAACTTCTTTTAATATCTTTTTGAGCAAGGGCTAAAGTAGCTCCTAATAGTACTGTTATTATACCTATCAAAGATATCAAATTCATTATGTAAGGTGTGATTACAAAAAGAGGAAGAAGCCGAGCTACAAGAAAAATGCCCGCGGCTACCATAGTAGCGGCATGGATAAGAGCGGAAATAGGAGTGGGCCCTTCCATGGCATCAGGTAACCATACATGAAGGGGGAATTGCGCGGATTTAGCAACTGCACCAGCAAATAAGAGAAAGGAACACAAAGTAACAAATAAAAAATGAACTTGATTATTATTATCAATTAAGTTATTCACTATTTCGAACAAATCCCTAAATTCAAAACTACCCGTTATCCAATAAAGACCTAAAATTCCTAATAATAAACCAAAATCCCCTACACGATTAGTTACAAAAGCTTTTTGACAAGCAGTTGCTGCAATAGGTCGCGTGAACCAAAAACCTATTAATAGGTAAGAACACATTCCAACTAATTCCCAAAAAATATAAATTTGTATCAAATTAGAACTAGTAACTAATCCTAACATTGAGGTATTGAAAAAACTCAGATAAGCAAAAAATCTTAAATATCCTTGATCATGAGACATATAATTATCACTATAAAAAAGAACCAAAATTCCAACAGTAGTAATTAATATTAACATAATAGAAGCAAGTGGATCGATTAAGTGACCGAACTCTAAAGAAAAATCATTATTAATGGTCCAAGACCATACATATTGATAGATAAAACTTCTATTTATTTGTTGAATAGAGAGATAGACGGAAAGAAGCATAACCATGCTTAACAGTAAAATGCTAGGAAAAGACCAAGAGAAAGAATCACTTCAAAAATTACATATTCCATATAAAGATACATATTCCATATAAAGATACAAATTGCATATTCTATATAAAGATAAAATAAAGATAAAGAATAGCTTCAATAAAGAACTATTCTATTATCTTATCAAAAGTAATTCTACTATACTTCTCAAAAAAAAGTAATTCTACTATACTTCTCAAATTCTATTATCTTATCAAAAAGATAAAAAAAAAAAACAAAATACAACAAACAAGGAGGTTTGTGATGATTTTTAAACTCTTTCTACCGGTTAATCTCGTATCCGTATCCATGAAGATAAACAATTCCGTCGTTATGGTCGGACTCTATTATGGATTTATTAGCGCATTTTCCATCGGGTCCTCTTACCTGTTCCTTCTCCGACCACGGTTTTTGAACGACGATCCAGACGCAATCGAAAAGAAGGCATCAGAAACTGCAGGTTTTTTTACAGGACAACTTTTGATATTCATATCAATCCTTTATGGGCCTCTGCATCTAGCGTTAGGTAGACCTCATACAATCCTTTTACTACTTGCACCGTATTTTTTCTTTCATTACTTATCCAGCAATAGCGGTCAATGGCCGAGCCAGCGTTTTGCTTTCCCATTGCTCACTAAGTCAATGCGGAATCGTAGGTTTCAATTGGTATTCCTGAATAATTTGCTTTTTCAATTATTCAGCCTTAGCTTGTTGGGCAGGCCAATGTTAACCCGATTAAGCTACATTTATATCTTTCGATGCAACAATAAGATGTTATTTGTCCTAAGTAGCTTTGTTGGTTGGTTAATTGGTCATATTTTAGTCCTGAAATGGGCTGGATTGGTATTTGTTTGGCTACTTCAGGTTATTAGATCGAAGACAATGAAGTACATTACATGTAATGTACTTATTCCAGCGACTAAGTACATTATCGAAAAATGGCGAAATTCTTTTGTTGCTGGTTTAATTCGTGAGATTTTAGCCATGAAACAGGTTGAATCGGCATTAGTTAGGATAAAGAATTCTAAGTTATTAGACGATGCACGGTGGTGGATAAGGGGTTCTTCGCTAATAAGCGGCCTAAAAATTAACATTCGCTTTTATGCTAGGTTGATACTTCGTGGATTTGAGAATGTGTACGTGGGAGCAAAATTCAGACAGGATATGGAGCACCTCTTTAGTATTATCTTATTTGCTATCTTTCTTTTATATTTAGATCAAACCCCCCTTTTGTATGCAGACCCGGCCGACAAAAAATTACAACTTCAAAGAAAACTATCGAACGAAACCCAAGCTGCCAGAGAAGAGAAGGAACTTGAAAAAAGACTAACGAAAAAATTCGAAGCGCAAAGGAGAGCGCAAAGGGCAGCACAAAGGCAAGCTCTGCAAGAATTCAAGCAAGGTGTGGTAGAAAGCTATCTGGCAAAGCAAGCTGCGAAAGACGCGAATCAAATACAAGCTCAGAAAGACGAGAAGCAAATACAAGCTGAGCAAAAAGCGAAGCGAATCCGAGCTGAGCAAGTTGTGCAATACACATTTTGGCTAATCGAAGCTCAGCGAAGAGAGATGGAAATCGAAGCTGCGCGAGCTATGCAGGAAGCATATAAGGGAATGCTTGCTGCGCAAGAAGGATATGTGGAAGAGGGGGTGCAAGAGAAACAAGAGGGATTCCCAGAAGAACTTATTTCTCCTTCGCCTATTTCTCCTTCGGAAGAAAGGGAAGAGAATCCGAAGTTATTAATATTGAAAGAAAAAATATCAATATTGAAAAAAAAAATATCAATATTGAAAGAAAAAAACGATTTATTCTCGTTTGAAATCCCTATTATCACTTCTCTTTTTGACCCGCAAAAACCACTCCGTCCATTACGATATATAAAAACGTGTGCTGGCGTTGAAAAGGCTGTCAAAAATGAGATGTCACAATATTTTTTTTATACATGCCGAAGCGATGGAAAACAAAGAATATGTTTTACATATCCACCCAGTTTGGCAACTTTCTGGGAAATGATACAAAGAAAAATGGCTTCGAGGTTCCCACGAATCTATGCTAAAGCTAAATGGCGGGCTCTTAGGTGGTCTGCTCCTGGGAGTTATAGACAGTGGATTTCTCGCAATAAAAAAAAAAAGAACAGCCTGAGTACAGAATTTCAAAATCGAATTAAAACTTTAGATAAAAAAAAAAGTCTGCTAAATGTCCTCGCAAGAAGGAAAAGATCTAGCCTGCAAAATGTCCTCGAAACAAGGAAAAGGTTGTGTAATTATAAAACTAAAAAAGAATACTTGCCTGAAATAGCCGATCCTTTTTTGACCGGAGCGCTTCGTGGAAAGAGCGACCCTGAAGTCGACGATGGCGGAAGGAAGACAAGCGATGTCATAAAGGTTGTTTTCTTAAAGAATAATATTACAATGGCAACGCTCCGAAATAAGAATGATGATGACTTGCGGGAACAAAAAAATGCCATATCCCTACTAAGCAGGATGAAAAACCCGGTAAATAAGCTTCACCTACTTTTTGTTAACGAGAGAGATTATCCCTTCGTGAAAACGTTAGTAAATAGAATTAATGGCCCTGCAGTACCAAAAAAAAAGAAAAAAATTTCCAAAAGCAAAGTAAACGAAATCAAAAGCAAACAAAAAAAAGTCAAAAGCAAAGTAAACGAAATCAAAAGAAAACAAAAAAAAGTCAAAAGAAAAGTAAACGAAATCAAAAGAAAAGTAAACGAAATCAAAAGAAAACAAAACGAAAGCTACCCAAAAGGAGTCAAATTCGGCGCAACCCCAAAAACCGAAATCAACCCACACGGAATCAGATTCGACGCAGCCACAATCGAAAAGTATTCATTCGCCACAGGCTATAGCTATAGCCCGCCATCTTTTGATGACATTCTTTTTCATGCTTTTGTAACGGAGCCCCAAAGAAATAAAAAAGAAGTTATTGAACTAGAAGAAGAAATCAATAAAAAAGTTCCTCGATGGTCATACCAATTAATCGACGAGTTGGAACAACTGGAGGGAGCCGAGGGAGAGACTCAGTTCTCGGATCATGAGATTCGAATACTCCCATTCAAACGTGTATCGGTGTTTACTGAGCAGGATTCGAAAAAACGGAAGCCGTTGATAGATGAGCAGGGTAATTTTGTGCGGCATCGAAAAACATATGCGATACGTTTTTTAGGCCATATGTCCGATTTTCGTCGAGGCCTAATCAAGGGATCCGCGCGTCAGGACAGACGTAAAGCATACGTTTGTCGCATGACTCAAGTAAATGCACGCTCCCCTCTTTTCGCTTTGGGCCCCCGCACTTTTTTGGATGGTTTGGTTAACTTAGCCGTGCAGGTGAAATTCTTTTATGAAACCCGGATAAAAGGGGAAAAAATAGTGGATGACGATGACGATAACGAGAAAGATGAATTTAAAGTGATGATTCCGGATACGAAGTCGATTGTGGCTGAGACGAGGGAAATGCTGAAACAGGCGGGGGCCGAAGACGGGCAATCCTACGAAGACGTCGAGGATGATATACGAATTGAGAATGTAACGGAAATGTGGGAGAACATTGACTATGGTCAAGTCGTAAGAACTTTCATATTATTACTGCATATTTTTCTTAGAAAAAAGGTTGTATTCCCTGCATTCATAATAGGGAAAAATATAGCCCGTATGTTATTATTGCAACCTACCGAGTGGAAAATAGACTTCGCCCGTTTGAATAGAGAAAGGTATGCTATATGCACCTATAATGGTATGAAAGTCTCAGAAAAAATCGACTTAAACCAATTCCCACCAGACTGGGCCGATGACGGTATTCAGATACTGGTCACCAACCCTTTTTACCTTAAACCTTGGTACAGATCTAAGACGCGATCCATTCAAAAAGATCCGAAGAAAGAAAAAGATCCGAAGAAAGAAAAAGGTCCGAAGAAAGAAAAAGGTCCGAAGAAAGAACCTTGGTACAGATCTAAGACGCGATCCATTCAAAAAGATCCGAAGAAAGAAAAAGATCCGAAGAAAGAAAAAGGTCCGAAGAAAGAAAAAGGTCCGAAGAAAGAACCTTGGTACAGACGATTCTTTTTTCAAAAAGATCCGAAGAAAGAAAAAGGTCCGAAGAAAGGCAAAGCGCAATTCGAAGGGGACCGGGGGGTTCGTTTTTTAACAAGTTTTGGGATCTTAACCGACCGTCCTTTCGGTGATCTAATAACCCCGGATTGGGGAGTCTTTTTTAATCCCATTAGAAACGAACTCAAAAAGAAAATTCGCCAATTTGAAAAGAAACATTCTATAATTCTAAGCAAACGTTTTCGAAACGTCTTAAAAAAAACAAAAAAATGGTTCATCAAAAGCTTTCTATTTCTAAAAAGAGCTCGTTTAAAAAGACACCCAATTGAATTATCTGGAGGAAGAGAAACCCCGGAGTTCACTCGTTCTCAAAAAGACATAGATAATCTTAAAAACGAACAAGATTTTAGAATGAGTAGGAATCCTAGGATTAGCGAATCGTTGTTGCAAGGTCCAGTTAGAGCTTTGAAAGATGATTCATTACCAGAAGAAAAAGTGGCGGATCCAGAAAAAGAACCGTCGGATCTGGATAATGAACTAAGAGCAGTCTGGGATGAGATAGATAAAGTTACAAAAGAAAGAAAGAAAATAGTTTTCACTCCTAAACCCGATTCTCCTGATAAACTCGTACAAGCAAAAAAAAATATTTTAAAGAAATTAGAAAGAATAAAGTCTCGCCGACACAAATTTTATTTTCTAAGAATCCGAAAATCCTATTATGTTCTACTATTTTTCATTAAAAGGATATCCCGCAATATTAAAAGGATATACCTCAATCCCCTTGAACGTGCCATTTCTATTCGCAAGATCCATCCACAACGTTTTTTTGAATTTTCAAAAAAAATGATTGAAAAATCCATTGGCATTGGCAAGACTGAAACAAATAAAGAAACAGTGTATAAAACAAAGAAAAAAAAAAATCCCTTTATTTCGATTTTTAAAGAGTCGCTTTATGATAAAGATATTAGGATTTCTGAGAATGATATTAAGCTTGGGGATACTTGGAATGGCTATAAGTATAAGAGAAAGAAGGCAACAGATACTTCGGACTTATCCTCTATGTCCCAAGCATATGTATTTTACAAATTATACCAAACCCAACAAACCCAACTTATTCACTTAGATAAGTTAAGATATGTTCTTCAATATGACGGAACATCCCGTTTTCTTAAGAAAGAACTAAAGGATTATTTTGAAGCACAAGAACTCTTTCATTCGAAATTAAAACATAAAAATAGTTTGAATTCCGGCAAAAATCAATGGAAAAACTGGTTAAAGGCTCAGCATCAATATAGCGTATCTCCCATTATATGGAATAGCTTAAGCCCCCAAAAATGGCGAACTAAAGTCAATCAAGAACGTATGGACGAAAATACAGACTTAACTAAAAGGTATTCTAATGAAAAAAGAAAACAATTCTTTGAAGCAAATTCATTAGACGATGAAGAAAATGTAGTCGAGACTTACCTAGGTCAAAGGGCCGGGGATATTAAGAACTCTATAAAATCCTATAGCTATGACCTTTTTTCCTATCAATCTATTAATTCCGAAGATAAGTATGTATGTATAAATAATAAACAAAAAAATTCTTACAATTACAATAGACGGAAAGTGAATTTAGTTGATAGTCCAGAAGGTATTGCTCTTAGCAATCAGTTTTTAGTACAAAATGATCTTCTGGATCTGTATACGTTTCCAGACCGCAAATATGTTCCTTGGAGACTTTTCCCTGGTAGTTTAATTGGTGGAAACGATAAAGACAAAGACCGGTTTGTTAAGATGTGGACCGCGACAAATAGTGGTAATGCTGTTAAGTACTGGACCGCGGCAAATGGTAATGCAAGTATTAAGCCTGGGGTTTTTTGGACTTTTCAAAATTCTCAAAGAACTAAAAAACAAAACCCACTTTTTGATTGGCGGGGAATGAATACAGAACTACCAAATAGGTGCATCTCGGATCTGAAAGGTTGGTTCTTCTTCTCGGAGTTGCTCAAACTGGATCTTAGGTATCAAGTAAAACCGTGGATCCTATCAAAAAATTTACTTTTTGAAAATTTAATTTTTGAAAATCAAGAAGAAAATCCAAATCTTATTCAAGATCCTATTGAAGATGGAAGGCAAAATGTTATTCAAAATGAAAATGAAAATGCTATTCAAAATCTTATCGATTTTTTTCTTGAAAAAAAAAACAGTCCAAAGGATACAAACCACGAATTGCACGCACAAGCGAAAGCGAGAATTTGGGATGCACTTGTAGCGAGTTTAAAACAAAAAAGAGAGCAAAAAGAGAGAAAAAATAAACGAATAGCGCAACTAATAGAGAAAAAAAAACAAAAAGAAATAGAGAAACAAAAGAGAAAAATAGAGAAAGAAAAGAGAAAAAAAGAGAAAATAGAGAATGCAAAAAAAAAAATAGAGAATGAAAAAAAAAAAATAGAGACTGAAGAAGAAAAAATAGAGAAAGAAAAGAGAAAAAAAGAGAGAAAAAAAGAGAAACTAAAAAAAAAAGTAGCGAAGAATATAGAGAAACTAAAAAACAAAGTAGCGAAGAATGTAGCGAAGAATATAGAGAAACTAAAAAAACAAAGAGCGAAGAATATAGCGAGAATGGAAGAAGAAGACAAAAAAGCGAGAAAAAGAAGAAAAAGAAAAGTACAAGTACAAGAAAACAAAATTCCTTACACAGCCTTTGGATCAGACAAATGGCAACGGCCCATCGCGGAATACCCAAAAAGCGGGGATATCCGTAATTTTCAAGTGATATTGCCGGAGGATGATGCTGAGGACGATGAGGAGGACCGATTGGACGAACTCAAATTGAATGCCTACGAATTGAGTAGAATCCAGAAAATTACAGATGAGAAAAGGCTGAAAAGAAATTTGCTAAGCTCTATCAAAAGGGAAAGACTGAAAATGGAGTTTTCGACAAGAAACAATAGTCTTGCGACCATTATGCTTACCCACGGAATATTCAGTATCGAACCACTTCGTATATCTAGACAAAATCAGGACGCATCATTTTTGATCTATCAACTGATAAAGATTTCCTTGGTTGAGCAGCTTGATCCCTACGATCATAATGATAGTTTCGAACTTACTGAAAAATACAGAGCCCGAAGAAATTTTTTTATGACTAAGACCAATGCGGAAACTATGCACAAAAGTGATTCTGATTTGTTTGTTCCTGAAACTATTTTATCCACCAAACGGCGTAGAGAATTGCGAATTCTAATTTCTTTCTATTCGAGAAGGGGAAAAAGAAAAAATCTTATCTATAAAAATCCAGTATTTTGGAAATACGTAAAAAACTGTGGTGAAGTTGTGGATAACAGCGAAAAAAAGAAAAAGAAACTAATAAAATCATTTCTTTGGCCTAATTATCGATTAGAAGATTTAGCTTGTATGAATCGATATTGGTTTAATGCGCAGAATGGGAGCCGTTTCAGTATGCTAAGGATACGTATGTATCCGCGATTGAAAATTCGTTAAGGATACCCTTTTTTATATCCATTCTATACCCTATTTGATATCTGAAACAACGAGATGCATTGGATTTCCATTCCGGTATCGGAATGGAAATCCAATGCACAGACCACTATCGATTAGATCTATAAATAAATGAACAGAATCGTATTTTTTCTTTTCTTTTGTTTCTTTTTATTTTCTGTGTTTTGAGTGTCAAAATATACCATGCTTTCAGATTACTATTTCAACCAACTCGTAAATTGGATTGATGAACTTTATTTGTTGGATTGATGAACTTTATTTGATAAAATGATTTCATAAAATGAGTTGAGAAAATTCGGAGTTCCTAAAGAAATTAGATTCTTATATATATATCTATAAAAAAAAAATGACTAGCATTATTCTTACTGATTGGTAAAATTCATTTAGTTCAAAAAGAAAAAAGGACGATAGAATATTTTTTTATGGTAAAAAATGCATTCATTTCCGTTATTTCACAAGAAGAAAACAGGGGGTCTGTTGAATTTCAAGTAGTTATCTTCACCAATAAGATACGAAGACTTACTTCCCATTTGGAATTCCACAGAAAAGACTTTTTATCCCAGAGGGGTCTACGTAAAATCCTGGGAAAACGACAACGCCTGCTGTCTTATTTGTCAAAGAAAGACAAAGTCCGTTATACAGAATTAATTAGTCAGCTAGATATCCGAGAATTAACAACTCGTTAATTTGAACAAGAACTTGAATTATTTCATTTCTTAGATCTTGAATTTTGATGAAATTTTTTTTGTTTTAAGCAATTCATGAAAGAAAGAATTGAGGAATAACCTATGAATGTAACAACGACAAGAAAAGACCTCATGATAGTCAATATGGGACCTCACCACCCATCAATGCATGGTGTTCTTCGGCTCATCCTTACTCTAGACGGTGAAGATGTTATTGATTGTGAGCCAATATTGGGTTATTTACACCGAGGGATGGAAAAAATTGCGGAAAACCGAACTGTTATACAATATCTGCCTTATGTAACACGGTGGGATTATTTAGCGACTATGTTCACAGAAGCAATAACCATAAATGGACCCGAACAGTTGGGGAATATTCAAGTACCTAAAAGAGCAAGTTATATCAGAATAATTATGTTAGAGTTGAGTCGTATAGCTTCTCATCTCTTATGGCTTGGCCCTTTTATGGCGGATATTGGTGCACAGACTCCCTTTTTCTACATTTTCAGAGAAAGAGAATTAGTATATGATCTATTTGAAGCTG